GCTGGTGTAGCTTAAGTAAAGCATAACACTGAAGATGTTAAGATGGGCCGTAGAAAGCCCCGCGAGCACAAAGGTTTGGTCCTGACTTTATTATCAGCTTTAACCCAATTTACACATGCAAGCCTCCGCAACCCTGTGAGGATGCCCTCAATCTCCCGTCCGGAGACGAGGAGCCGGTATCAGGCACAAAAGTTAGCCCAAGACGCCTTGCTCAGCCACACCCCCAAGGGAATTCAGCAGTGATAGACATTAAGCCATGAGTGAAAACTTGACTTAGTCAGGGTTATAAAGGGCCGGTAAAACTCGTGCCAGCCACCGCGGTTATACGAGAGACCCGAGTTGATAAACCCGGCGTAAAGAGTGGTTATGGATGAACCCCCTCCACTAAAGCTAAAGACCCCCTAGGCTGTTATACGCACCTGGGGGCTCGAACCACCTATACGAAAGTAGCTTTATCCCCTTCCACCAGAACCCACGACAGCTGGGGCACAAACTGGGATTAGATACCCCACTATGCCCTGCCGTAAACTTAGATATTTCAATACAATAAATATCCGCCCGGGGACTACGAGCGCCAGCTTAAAACCCAAAGGACTTGGCGGTGCTTCAGACCCCCCTAGAGGAGCCTGTTCTAGAACCGATAACCCCCGTTCAACCTCACTACTCCTTGCTTTTCCCGCCTATATACCGCCGTCGCCAGCTTACCCTGTGAAGGCATCGCAGTAAGCAGAATGGGCAATGCCCAAAACGTCAGGTCGAGGTGTAGCGTACGAAGTAGGAAGAAATGGGCTACATTATCTGAAGCAGATTATTCACGGAAAGTCACCTGAAATTAGTGACTCAAAGGTGGATTTAGCAGTAAGGGGAGAATAGAGCGCTCTCCTGAAGCCGGCTCTGAAGCGCGCACACACCGCCCGTCACTCTCCCCAACAACAATTACAACTGATAAGTAACAAGACAGCAGCTACAAGGGGAGGCAAGTCGTAACATGGTAAGTGTACCGGAAGGTGCACTTGGAATAACCAGGGTGTGGCTGAGATAGTTAAGCATCTCCCTTACACCGAGAAGACATCCATGCAAGTTGGATCGCCCTGAACCAAACAGCTAGCTCGACCCAAATGACCAAATCGACAACATAAATCAACCTAACACAAACTCACCCCACCAACTAAACCATTCGACCACCCCAGTACGGGCGACAGAAAAGGACCAAGGAAGCTATAGACAAAGTACCGCAAGGGAAAGCTGAAAGAGAGCTGAAATAGCGCACTGAAGTAAATAAAAGCAGAGACCAAACCTCGTACCTTTTGCATCATGATCTAGCCAGTAATCCCAAGCGAAGAGATCTCTAGTTTGAACCCCCGAAACCGGACGAGCTACTCCGGGACAGCCTATTGTAGGGCCAACCCGTCTCTGTGGCAAAAGAGTGGGAAGATCCCCGAGTAGAGGTGAAAGACCTACCGAGTCAGGTTATAGCTGGTTGCCCAGGAAATGAATAGAAGTTCAGCCCCGTTTAACCCTTATCCACCGCAGTTTCACTAAAATTAGGTAACAGGATACTAACGGGAGTTAGTCAAAGGAGGTACAGCTCCCTTAACAAAGGATACAACCTTCACAGGAGGCTAAGGGATACACTAAACCAAGGCCACAGGTTTCAGTGGGCCTAAAAGCAGCCATCTGAATAGAAAGCGTTAAAGCTCAGACCGAATCAAGCCTATTATAACATTAAACACCCTCAATGCCCCTAACCAATACTGGGCCCCCCTATGCCCGCATAGGAGAGACCATGCTAGAACGAGTAATAAGAAGAATGAACTTCTCCCCGCACATGTGTAAGTCGAATCGGACCCGCCATCGACAATTAACGAACCCAACAAAAGAGGGAAATGCACTACTGCCGCACCAGGCCAAGAAGGACACGCAGACTACCCATCGTTACCCCCACACAGGAGTGCTTATTAAAGGGAAAGACTTAAAGAATAAAAAGGAACTCGGCAAACCTAAACCTCGCCTGTTTACCAAAAACATCGCCTCCTGCCCATATGAATATAGGAGGTCCCGCCTGCCCTGTGACCAAAAGTTTAACGGCCGCGGTATTTTAACCGTGCAAAGGTAGCGCAATCAATTGTCTTTTAAATGGAGACCTGTATGAATGGCATAACGAGGGTTTAACTGTCTCTTTTTTCTGGTCAATGAAACTGATCTGCCCGTGCAGAAGCGGACATAACAACACAAGACGAGAAGACCCTATGGAGCTTTAGACGCCCACCAACCATGAAAAGCACTCCGGCTTAACGGACCCCCAAACAACATGGTTCTGGTACAAACGTCTTCGGTTGGGGCGACCACGGGGGAGAGCAAAGCCCCCGAGAGGATTGGGGGAAACCCTAAAACCAAGAGCCACAGCTCTAAGTCACAAAACATTTGACCAATAATGATCCGGCTAATTGCCGATCAACGGACCAAGTTACCCTAGGGATAACAGCGCAATCCCCTCCCAGAGTCCATATCGACGAGGGGGTTTACGACCTCGATGTTGGATCAGGACATCCTAATGGTGCAGCCGCTATTAAGGGTTCGTTTGTTCAACGATTAAAGTCCTACGTGATCTGAGTTCAGACCGGAGTAATCCAGGTCAGTTTCTATCTGTGAAGCCACCCTTCCTAGTACGAAAGGACCGGAATGATGAGGCCCATGCTCTAAGCACGCCTCCCCCCAACCTGATGAAGACAACTGAAGCAGGTAAAGGGGGGCCTACCCCGGCCCGAGAGAAGGGCGCGCTGGGGTGGCAGAGCCCGGTAAATGCAGGAAACCTAAGCCTTCCCCCTCAGAGGTTCAAGTCCTCTCCCCAGCTATGCTCCACATTATTCTAGCCCACATCGTCAACCCTCTCGCCTACATTGTGCCGGTCCTCCTAGCGGTAGCCTTCTTAACCTTAATTGAACGCAAAGTTCTAGGCTACATGCAATTACGAAAAGGGCCCAACGTGGTAGGCCCATACGGACTTCTCCAGCCAATCGCAGACGGGGTAAAACTATTTATTAAAGAACCAGTCCGGCCGTCGACATCCTCCCCATTTCTCTTTCTGGCCACCCCCACACTAGCTTTAACATTAGCCCTCACTCTCTGAGCTCCCCTTCCCATGCCGTTCCCAGTCACGGATCTAAGCCTAAGCATACTATTTATCCTAGCACTATCCAGCCTTGCCGTCTACTCTATTCTAGGCTCAGGGTGAGCATCAAATTCCAAATACGCCCTGATCGGGGCCCTGCGAGCAGTAGCCCAAACCATTTCTTACGAAGTGGCCCTGGGGCTTATTTTACTCTGTACAATCGTCTTTACCGGGGGTTTTACATTGTCCATGTTTAGCACTGCTCAAGAGGGAATTTGACTTCTGGCCCCAGCCTGACCCCTAGCAGCAATGTGATACATTTCCACGCTAGCAGAGACAAACCGAGCCCCCTTTGATCTCACTGAAGGAGAATCCGAGCTAGTGTCCGGATTCAACGTGGAATATGCAGGTGGCCCCTTCGCCCTGTTCTTTCTCGCTGAATACGCCAACATCTTATTCATGAACACTCTCTCCGCCATCTTGTTCATAGGGGCCTCCCATTTCCCCTCCCTGCCGGAGCTGACTACAGTCAGCATCATGATCAAAGCCGCCTTTCTCTCAGCCGTGTTCCTCTGAGTTCGAGCCTCATACCCCCGATTTCGGTACGACCAACTGATGCACCTGGTGTGAAAAAACTTCCTCCCCCTCACCTTAGCCCTTATCTTATGACACATTTCACTACCGGTTGGGACGGCAGGACTTCCTCCCCAACTATAGTAGAACCCAGGAGCTGTGCCTGAACGCCTAAGGGCCACTTTGATAGAGTGAACCAAGGGGGTTAGACTCCCCCCGGCTCCTTAGAAAAAAGGGACTCGAACCCATCCTCCAGAGATCAAAACTCTGGGTGCTTCCACTACACCACTTTCTAGTAAGGTCAGCTAAATAAGCTTTCGGGCCCATACCCCGAACATGTTGGTTAAAATCCTTCCCCTACTAATGAATCCTTACGTACTCACCATTCTTTTATTTAGCCTAGGACTGGGGACCACACTGACTTTCGCCAGCTCCCACTGGCTCCTGGCATGAATAGGCCTGGAAATCAATACCCTCGCCATCATCCCACTAATAGCCCATCAGCACCACCCCCGAGCTGTAGAAGCTACGACTAAATATTTCCTGACACAAGCCACCGCCGCCGCTATGATCTTATTTGCCAGCACAACCAACGCCTGGCTGTCGGGACAGTGAGACATCACCCAACTATCCAACCCCGTTGCATGTACCATTGCAGTAACGGCCTTAGCACTGAAGATTGGACTGGCCCCAACCCACTTCTGGCTCCCAGAAGTCCTCCAAGGGATTACCCTAACCACGGGTCTTATTCTCTCCACCTGACAAAAGTTGGCCCCCTTTGCACTGATCATACAAGTGGCGGATAACGCCCACCCGTATTTGCTGACAATCCTGGCCGTATCTTCTACCCTAGTGGGAGGATGAGGCGGGCTTAATCAGACCCAACTCCGGAAAATCCTTGCATACTCTTCAATTGCCCACCTAGGCTGAATGATTCTGGTAGCCCAAATAGCCCCTCAAATAACATTGCTAGCCCTAATCACATACATCGTAATAACAACAGCAGCCTTCCTCACCCTAGACAAGGTGGACTCTACCAAAACCATCACTCTTGCCTCAGCCTGAACCAAAGCACCCACTCTAAGCGCCCTAGCCTGCCTAATTCTACTTTCCCTCGGTGGTCTTCCCCCTCTTACTGGATTCATGCCTAAGTGGCTCATCCTACAAGAAGTCTCCAATCAAGGATTCCCCCTTACGGCCACGGTCATCGCACTAACGGCCCTCCTAAGCCTATATTTCTACCTTCGACTCACATACGCGATGACCCTCACCCTTTCCCCCTACACCATTAACTCTTCCACCCCCTGGCGGACCTCGACTAAACGACCCACGCTCTTACTGTCCACAACAGTTGTTTTAGCAACCTGTCTCCTGCCCCTTACCCCCTCTGTATTGGCCCTCTTGGCCTAAGGGGCTTAGGATAGCATTTAGACCATGAGCCTTCAAAGCTCCAAGCAGGAGTGAAAATCTCCTAGCCCCTGATAAGACTTGCAGGATTTTATCCCACATCTTCTGGATGCAACCCAGACACTTTAATTAAGCTAAAGCCTTTCTAGATGGGAAGGCCTCGATCCTACAAAATCTTAGTTAACAGCTAAGCGCCCTAACCAGCGAGCATCCATCTATCTTTCCCCGCCTGTCGGGGGACAAAAGGCGGGGAAAGCCCCGGCAGGCGTTAACCTGCGTCTTCAGGTTTGCAACCTGACATGAACTTCACCACAGAGCTTCTTGGTAAGAAGAGGAGTTAAACCTCTGTTCTCGGAGCTACAATCCGCCGCCTAAACCTTCGGCCATCCTACCTGTGGCAATTACACGTTGATTTTTCTCAACCAATCATAAAGATATTGGCACCCTTTATCTAGTATTCGGTGCCTGAGCAGGGATAGTAGGAACTGCCCTAAGCCTTCTAATTCGAGCAGAGTTAAGCCAGCCTGGTGCACTCCTCGGAGATGACCAGATCTACAACGTCATCGTTACGGCGCATGCCTTCGTAATGATTTTCTTCATAGTAATGCCAATTCTGATCGGAGGATTTGGAAACTGGCTCGTTCCCCTAATGATCGGGGCACCAGATATGGCATTCCCACGAATGAACAACATGAGCTTCTGACTTCTACCGCCTTCTTTCCTCCTCCTTCTCGCCTCTTCAGGAGTAGAAGCTGGGGCAGGGACAGGATGAACAGTATACCCGCCGCTATCAGGAAACCTGGCTCACGCCGGGGCGTCCGTAGACCTGACTATTTTCTCACTCCACCTGGCAGGGATTTCGTCAATTCTAGGAGCAATTAATTTTATTACTACGATCATTAACATGAAACCTCCTGCAATTTCACAATACCAGACCCCTCTATTCGTATGATCCGTCCTGGTAACTGCTGTACTTCTTCTTCTCTCCCTACCAGTCCTAGCCGCTGGAATTACTATGCTACTTACGGATCGAAATCTAAATACAACCTTCTTTGACCCGGCAGGAGGGGGAGATCCCATCCTGTACCAACACTTATTCTGATTCTTTGGTCACCCAGAAGTTTACATTTTAATTCTTCCCGGGTTTGGAATGATTTCCCACATCGTAGCTTACTACGCTGGGAAAAAAGAACCTTTCGGCTACATAGGAATGGTCTGAGCAATGATGGCTATCGGGCTACTAGGCTTTATCGTCTGAGCCCACCACATGTTCACAGTGGGGATGGACGTAGACACTCGTGCCTATTTCACATCGGCAACAATGATTATTGCCATCCCAACCGGAGTAAAAGTATTTAGCTGACTTGCCACACTACACGGGGGCTCAATCAAATGAGATACTCCTCTCCTTTGAGCTCTTGGCTTCATTTTCCTATTTACGGTGGGAGGCCTGACGGGAATTGTATTGTCGAATTCCTCTCTGGACATCGTTCTCCACGACACCTACTATGTAGTAGCACACTTCCACTACGTCCTATCAATGGGAGCCGTGTTTGCTATTATGGCTGCATTTGTACACTGATTCCCCCTATTCTCAGGATACACCCTGCATAGCACTTGAACAAAAATTCACTTTGGAGTTATGTTCGTGGGGGTAAATCTGACCTTCTTCCCTCAACACTTCCTTGGCCTAGCGGGAATGCCACGACGATACTCTGACTACCCAGACGCCTATACTCTGTGAAACACAGTATCCTCAATTGGATCTCTGATCTCCCTGGTAGCAGTAATTATGTTCTTATTTATTCTCTGAGAAGCATTTGCCGCTAAACGAGAAGTCGCATCAGTAGAGCTAGCTATGACAAACGTAGAATGACTACACGGCTGCCCTCCTCCATACCACACCTTCGAGGAGCCTGCCTTCGTGCAAGTACAAGCAAAATAACGAGAAAGGGAGGAATCGAACCCCCGTGAGATGGTTTCAAGCCAACTGCATGGCCACTCTGCCACTTTCTTAAATAAGACACTAGTAAAACTATTACCTTGCCTTGTCGAGGCAAAATTGTGGGTTAAACCCCCGCGTGTCTTAGCCCAGAGCTAAATGGCACATCCCTCACAACTAGGATTGCAAGACGCGGCCTCCCCTGTTATAGAAGAACTCTTACACTTCCACGACCACGCCCTAATAATCGTCCTTCTTATTAGTGTGTTAGTCCTTTACATTATTGTGTCAATGGTATCAACCAAGCTCACTGACAAATACATTCTAGATTCCCAAGAAATCGAAATTGTATGAACTATTTTACCAGCCGTCATCCTGATTATGATTGCATTACCTTCCCTACGAATTCTTTACCTAATGGATGAGATTAACGACCCCCACCTTACAATTAAAGCCATGGGCCATCAATGATATTGAAGCTACGAATACACAGACTACGAAGACCTAGGTTTTGACTCATACATGGTCCCAACTCAAGATCTAACTCCCGGTCAATTCCGACTCTTAGAAACAGACCACCGAATAGTGGTCCCAATAGAATCCCCAATTCGAGTCCTTGTCTCAGCCGAAGACGTACTTCATTCCTGAGCTGTGCCTGCCCTAGGGGTAAAAATGGACGCAGTGCCAGGACGACTAAATCAGACTGCCTTTATTGCTTCCCGCCCAGGAGTGTTCTACGGACAGTGTTCTGAAATCTGTGGTGCAAACCACAGCTTTATGCCAATTGTAGTAGAAGCCGTTCCCCTAGAACATTTTGAAAACTGATCCTCTCTAATACTTGAAGACGCCTCACTAGGAAGCTAAATTGGGCCTAGCGTCAGCCTTTTAAGCTGAAGATTGGTGACCCCCAACCACCCCTAGTGACATGCCCCAGCTTAACCCCGCCCCTTGATTTGCAATCCTTGTCTTCTCTTGATTAATTTTTCTAACAGTAATTCCTCCAAAAGTCCTAGCCCACAATTTTAACAACGAGCCAACAACTGTGGGGGCTGAAAAAGCCAAACCCGAACCCTGAAACTGACCATGATACTAAGCTTCTTTGATCAATTTATGAGCCCAACCTACCTAGGAATCCCCCTTATTGCACTAGCAATTGCACTTCCCTGAACACTCTACCCCACCCCCACTTCCCGATGACTCAACAACCGAGTGCTCACTCTCCAAGGATGGTTCATCAACCGTTTCACCCAGCAGCTTCTTCTTCCACTAAATACAGGCGGCCACAAATGAGCAGTCCTCCTGACATCCCTTATACTATTCCTAATTACCATCAACATGCTTGGCCTCCTGCCTTACACATTTACACCTACCACACAACTCTCCCTCAACATGGGACTTGCAGTGCCCCTATGACTAGCCACAGTTATTATTGGGATGCGAAACCAACCTACCGCTGCCCTAGGACACCTTCTTCCAGAAGGGACTCCAGTGCCTCTTATCCCAGTTCTAATTATTATCGAAACAATCAGCTTATTCATTCGACCATTGGCTCTGGGTGTTCGGCTAACCGCTAATCTAACAGCCGGTCACTTACTTATTCAACTAATCGCTACAGCAGCATTTGTCCTCCTTCCCATCATGCCAACTGTTGCCATCCTAACCGCCACAGTCTTATTCCTATTAACCCTTCTAGAAGTAGCCGTAGCAATGATCCAAGCATATGTCTTCGTCCTTCTATTAAGCCTATACCTACAAGAAAACGTCTAATGGCCCACCAAGCACACGCATTCCACATGGTAGACCCAAGCCCCTGGCCGCTCACCGGAGCAGTTGGCGCTCTGCTGCTAACCTCTGGTACCGCAATTTGGTTCCACTTCCATTCAATTACCCTGATAACACTAGGACTTATCCTGACTCTCCTGACCATGTACCAGTGATGACGAGACGTTGTACGAGAAGGAACTTTCCAAGGACACCACACCCCTCCAGTCCAAAAGGGACTCCGCTACGGAATGATTCTATTTATTACATCAGAAGTATTCTTCTTTGCAGGATTTTTCTGAGCCTTCTACCACTCAAGCCTGGCCCCCACTCCTGAACTAGGAGGATGCTGGCCCCCAACAGGCATTACCACTCTCGACCCCTTCGAAGTACCTCTTCTGAATACAGCTGTTCTCCTTGCCTCAGGTGTTACCGTTACATGAGCGCATCATAGCCTCATGGAGGGGGAACGAAAGCAAGCAATCCAATCCTTAACCTTAACAATTCTTCTAGGTTTCTACTTCACTTTCCTACAAGCCCTAGAGTACTACGAAGCACCATTTACTATCGCAGATGGAGTATACGGTTCAACTTTCTTCGTAGCTACGGGGTTCCACGGCCTGCATGTAATCATTGGATCAACATTCTTAGCCGTCTGCCTTCTCCGCCAAGTGCTCTACCACTTCACTTCTAACCACCACTTCGGATTTGAAGCGGCCGCCTGATATTGACACTTTGTCGACGTAGTCTGACTCTTCCTTTACGTCTCTATCTACTGATGAGGATCATAATCTTTCTAGTATAAAAGACAGTACAGGTGGCTTCCAACCATCTAATCTTGGTTAAAGTCCAAGGAAAGATAATGAGCCTAATCATAACAATTCTAACAATTGCATCTCTTCTATCAATTATTCTAGTAATCGTATCCTTCTGACTCCCCCAAATGAACCCAGACGCAGAAAAGCTCTCTCCCTACGAATGCGGGTTCGACCCTCTGGGGTCTGCTCGACTGCCCTTTTCCCTCCGGTTCTTCCTTGTAGCAATCCTATTTCTCCTCTTTGACCTGGAAATTGCACTTCTTCTTCCCCTTCCGTGAGGAAACCAACTACTCAACCCGTTAATCACTGTATCGTGAGCCACCGCCATTCTCGTTCTCCTAACACTAGGATTAGTCTATGAATGAACACAAGGAGGCCTTGAGTGAGCCGAATAGGGGATTAGTCCAACTAAAGACTTCTGATTTCGGCTCAGACAATTATGGTTAAAGTCCATAGTTCCCTTATGACACCAGTACATTTCAGTTTCAGCACAGCATTTATTCTCGGTCTTATAGGCCTAGCATTTCACCGTACCCACCTCCTCTCTGCACTATTGTGCTTGGAAGGGATGATGCTGTCACTGTTCGTAGCTCTCTCCCTATGAACACTCCAAACAGAAGCCACAAACTTCTCTGCGGCACCAATACTTCTCCTAGCCTTCTCTGCCTGTGAAGCCAGCACAGGACTAGCCCTTCTTGTAGCCACGGCTCGAACCCATGGAACAGATCGGCTACAAAGCCTCAATCTCCTACAATGCTAAAAATCCTTATCCCAACCCTGATGCTTTTCCCAACAATCTGGCTGACCCCCAAAAAATGACTATGGACTGCCGGGGTGACACATAGTCTAATTATTGCTCTCCTAAGTCTTACCTGACTTAACTGAACGGCCGAAACAGGCTGAACCTTACCCAACGCCTATATGGCAATCGACCCCCTCTCCGCCCCCCTTCTAGTGCTAACATGCTGACTTCTGCCCCTGATGATCTTAGCCAGCCAAAACCACACCCGAGAAGAGCCTGTATCTCGGCAGCGGATGTACATTAGTCTACTCGCTTCTCTCCAGACTTTCCTGATCCTCGCATTTGGGGCCACGGAAATTATTATGTTTTATATCATGTTTGAGGCAACTCTGGTCCCGACCCTGATTATTATCACTCGATGGGGTAATCAAGCCGAACGCCTAAACGCCGGCACGTATTTTTTATTCTATACCCTGGCGGGGTCCCTCCCACTCTTGGTCGCCCTACTTACCCTGCAAAGCACTACCGGAAGTCTATCAATGATTACACTTAACTTTGGGCAACCGCTCACCCTGATGTCCTGAGGTGATAAAATCTGATGGGCAGGTTGTTTAGTAGCTTTCTTGGTAAAGATACCGCTATATGGCGTCCACCTCTGACTCCCTAAAGCACACGTAGAAGCACCCATTGCCGGTTCAATGGTTCTGGCCGCAGTATTGCTGAAACTAGGGGGATATGGAATGATTCGAATGACTTCAATTCTTGACCCCCTCACCAAAGAAATAGCGTACCCCTTCATCGTACTTGCCCTATGAGGTATTATCATGACCGGGTCAATTTGCTTGCGCCAGACAGACTTGAAGTCCCTAATCGCTTACTCCTCAGTAAGCCACATGGGCCTAGTAGCCGGAGGGATCCTGATTCAAACCCCTTGAGGCCTTACAGGGGCAATCATTTTAATAATCGCCCACGGGCTGGTCTCCTCCGCCCTCTTTTGTTTGGCGAATACCGCTTATGAGCGAACACACAGTCGGACTATGGTACTGGCTCGAGGCCTACAGATATTATTCCCTCTCACCGCCACCTGGTGATTCATTGCCAACCTAGCTAATCTTGCACTTCCGCCTCTTCCTAATCTAATAGGAGAAGTGATGATTATCACAACCGTGTTCAACTGATCTCCTTGAACCCTAATCCTAACGGGAGCCGGGACATTAATCACGGCCGGATACTCCCTATACATGTTCCTAATAACCCAGCGAGGCCCTGTCCCGGCCCACATTATCGGTTTAACCCCTTACCACACACGAGAACATCTCTTAATCGCCTTACATTTAATTCCTGTTATCTTGCTTGTACTAAAACCAGAGTTCATGTGAGGGTGGTTCTACTGCAGATATAGTTTAACAAAAATGTTGGATTGTGATTCCAAAGACAGGAGTTCAAACCTCCTTATCCGCCGAGAGAGGCCTGTAGCAATAGAGACTGCTAATCTCTACCCCCGCAGTTAAAATCTGCGGCTCACTCGGCCTTTGAAGGATAACAGTCATCCGTTGGTCTTAGGAACCAAAAACTCTTGGTGCAAATCCAAGCAGAGGCTATGCAAACGACCTTAATCCTAACGTCCTCACTTACTCTGATTTTTGCCCTACTAGCCTACCCGATTGTCACAACGATTGACCCGACCCCTAAAAAGCCCGACTGGGCCGTCACGCATGTGAAAACCGCAGTTAGCGCTGCCTTTGTAGTGAGCCTCCTACCACTATTCATCTTTCTGGATCAGGGAGTGGAGACTATCATCACAACCTGGCACTGAATAAACACCTCCACTTTTAACATCAACATCAGCCTAAAGTTTGATGCTTACTCAATTATCTTTACCCCCATTGCTCTTTACGTCACATGGTCCATCTTAGAGTTTGCCTCATGATACATGCACGCAGACCCGTACATGAACCGATTCTTTAAATACTTGCTAATGTTCCTGATTGCTATGATCATTCTTGTTACAGCTAACAACATGTTCCAGTTGTTCATTGGCTGAGAAGGTGTAGGAATTATGTCATTCCTGTTAATCGGGTGATGATATGGCCGAGCCGACGCCAATACTGCTGCCCTGCAGGCCGTCATTTACAATCGAGTCGGAGACATCGGTCTAATCATGACCATGGCATGGTTTGCTATAAACCTAAACTCCTGAGAAATGCAACAAATCTTCTCCCTTTCACATAACACCGATATAACCCTTCCCCTCCTAGGTCTGATCGTAGCCGCAACTGGAAAATCAGCACAATTCGGACTTCACCCCTGGCTGCCTTCCGCAATGGAAGGTCCCACACCAGTCTCCGCCCTACTGCACTCAAGCACTATGGTCGTAGCAGGGATTTTCCTGCTCATCCGACTCCACCCCTTAACTCACTCTAACCAGACCGCGCTCACTATTTGCTTATGTCTTGGCGCACTAACTACCCTATTCACCGCTACCTGTGCTCTTACCCAGAACGACATTAAAAAAATCGTAGCGTTCTCCACTTCTAGTCAACTTGGCCTGATAATGGTTACAATCGGGCTCGACCAACCCCAGTTGGCCTTTTTCCATATTTGCACCCATGCCTTCTTTAAAGCCATGCTATTCCTGTGTTCAGGGTCTATCATCCACAGCCTCAATGATGAGCAAGACATCCGAAAAATGGGGGGAATGCACAATCTAGCCCCATTTACATCAACCTGTTTAACAATCGGTAGCCTAGCGCTTACAGGGACCCCCTTCCTCGCAGGGTTTTTCTCGAAAGATGCTATCATCGAAGCCTTAAACACTTCTTACCTAAACGCCTGGGCCCTCATCCTCACCCTAATTGCAACATCCTTCACGGCAGTTTACAGCTTCCGAGTGGTATTCTTCGTTACCATGGGAACACCTCGATTCCTGCCCCTATCACCCATTAATGAAAACGACCCGGCAGTCATCAACCCGATCAAACGACTAGCCTGAGGAAGCATCGTAGCGGGTCTAATTCTTACCTCAAACGTACTCCCAACTAAGACCCCCGTTATAACCATGCCCCCACTGTTAAAGCTAGCAGCTTTAGCCGTCACAATTATTGGACTTTTAACAGCCATAGAGCTAGCTGCCCTCACCGCCAAACAATTCAAACCCACCCCAATTATTAAGCTCCACAATTTCTCGAACATGCTAGGGTATTTCCCAGCAGTCGTTCACCGTCTGGCCCCTAAACTAAATCTAGTTCTGGGACAGACAATGGCTAATCAGCTGGTGGATCAAACATGATTTGAAGCGGCAGGGCCAAAAGGGCTGGCCTCTTCACAACTAAAAATGTCTACCGCAACTAGCGATGCTCAACGAGGCATCATCAAAACGTACCTAATAATCTTCCTAATTACCTCAGGACTAGCCACACTCCTGGCCTCAACTTAAACGGCTCGCAAGGCCCCCCGGGATAACCCCCGAGTTAATTCGAGCACCACAAACAACGTTAATAGCAGCACCCAGGCACAAAGAAGTATCATTGCCCCACCAAAAGCGTACAACATAGCTACCCCTCCAATATCACCCCGAACCACTAGGAAATCTTTAACAGTACTTAGCATCCCAGTACTAAAACCGTACGCCATTGGACCAAAGTACAAAGAAGCTACCACGACCGCTACCATGTAAAACATTGCATGCTCGAACACCGATGCATCCCCTCAACTCTCAGGATGCGCATCGGCTGCTAAAGCAGCAGAATAGCCAAAGACAACCAGCATCCCGCCTAAGTAAATTAAAAACAAGGCGAGAGCTAAGAACGGCGACCCAAACATCGCCAAAATAGCACACCCAACCCCGGAAGACAGCACCAGCCCTAAAGCTGCAAAGTAAGGGGCCGGATTTGAAGCGACCCCAACCATCCCTAAGATGAACCCGAAAAGTAGAAAGCTAATAAAATATGCCATAATTTCTACCCGGATTTTAACCGAGACTAATGACTTGAAAAACCACCGTTGTTATTCAACTATAGAAACCCCTTAATGGCAAGCCTACGAAAAACCCACCCCCTCCTGAAAATCGCCAACGACGCAGTAGTCGATCTCCCAGCCCCTTCCAATATTTCAGTATGATGAAACTTTGGATCGCTGCTAGGGCTATGTTTAGCATCACAAATCCTAACAGGGCTATTCCTAGCTATACACTACACTTCTGATATCGCAACCGCATTCTCATCCGTTGCCCACATTTGCCGTGACGTAAACTACGGCTGATTAATCCGAAGCATGCACGCGAACGGAGCATCCTTCTTCTTCATCTGCATCTACGCACACATCGGTCGAGGACTCTACTACGGCTCATACCTCTATAAAGAGACATGAAACGTAGGGGTAGTACTTCTTCTCCTCACCATGATGACCGCATTTGTAGGCTATGTCCTTCCTTGAGGACAGATGTCCTTCTGAGGTGCCACGGTAATTACCAACCTGCTATCTGCCGTTCCTTATGTAGGAGAAGTACTTGTACAATGAATTTGAGGAGGATTCTCCGTAGACAATGCAACCCTCACCCGGTTCTTTGCCTTCCACTTCCTATTCCCCTTCGTAATTGCAGGAGCCACTATTCTGCATCTTCTCTTCCTACATGAGACAGGGTCTAACAACCCCGCTGGACTTAACTCGGATGCCGACAAGATCTCATTCCACCCCTACTTCTCTTACAAAGACCTCCTAGGGTTTGCAGTTATGCTACTCGCACTAACCTCGCTTGCCCTCTTCTCCCCTAACCTTCTAGGTGATCCAGACAATTTCACGCCCGCCAACCCACTTGTTACCCCACCCCACATTAAACCGGAGTGGTACTTCTTGTTCGCCTACGCCATTCTTCGATCAATCCCCAACAAGCTAGGGGGAGTCCTGGCCCTGCTATTCTCCATCCTTGTCCTTATACTAGTGCCAATTCTGCACACCTCTAAGCAACGGGGACTCACCTTCCGACCCGTGACTCAGTTCTTGTTCTGAACACTAATCGCAGATGTACTAATCCTGACATGAATCGGGGGTATGCCAGTCGAACACCCATTTATTATCATTGGCCAACTAGCTTCAGTCCTCTACTTCTCCCTATTCCTAGTTCTTGCCCCACTAGCAGGATGAGTGGAGAATAAGGCCCTAGAATGAAACTGCCCCAGTAGCTTAGCCTTAAAGCGCCGGTCTTGTAAACCGGAGACCGGAGGTTAAAATCCTCCCTGAGGCCCAGAGAAGAAAGATTTTAACTTCCACCTCTAACTCCCAAAGCTAGAATTCTAAACTAAACTATTCTCTGCACGAACGGCTCTCCCACCTATATAGTGCGCGCGCCCGGCGGCAGAGTATATGCCTTCGCATGACACACCGGGTTAACAGAGCATGTCTAGCACACATGATGTTATGTACACGCAAGTATGGTGTTAATACATAATATGTATAATATTACATACATATATGGTGTAGTACATTTTATGTATTATATTACATATATATATGGTGTTAATACATATTATGCATAATTATACATATATATGGTGTAGTACATACCATTATTAATCACCAAAGATTTGAATAAAACAATCAGGAGAAACTTAAATTAAGGTATACTAAAAGCATATCATTAAGGTTCAGGATAAACTTAAGGGCAACCGGTAAATAGATTAATCCCCAAAACTTCATGCGAACATTTTCTATGCGTTACTCATCAAATATAGATCTAAGTAAAATATGTGCAATAAGAACCGACCAATGAATTAAATAATTGCATATCATGAATGATAAGATCACGGACAAAAATTGTGGGGGTTTCACAAAATGAACTATTCCTGGCATCTGGTTCCTATTTCAGGGCCATAAGTGTATATATCCTCATAATATGCTACTTCCAGACATAAGTTAATGTTAGAGTACCATTGACTCGTTACCCACCATGCCGAGCGTTCACTTATATGCATCTGGTATTTCTCTTTTCGGCTTACTTTCACTTTGCATTTGGCGACTCCTTCCTAATGTTAACTTTCAAGGTTGAACACTTTCCTTGCTTGAGACGTATAAGATGTAGATCTTCATAACCATTGACAGAAGAATTGCATAACTGATATCAAGTGCATAAACCGTCATTACTCAACCCAAGAACTACTATTATTACTGCCCCCCTTCGCAATTCTACGAGAAGGTTTTCGCGCGACAAACCCCCCTACCCCCTACGCCGTAAGAGTCTTATTATTCATGTCAAACCCCAAAACCATGGAAGTCTCGACTGGCGTCTTCAACGAGTTCTGATGTGTGTTGGTATATATAGTGTTGCAAAAAAGTGCCACTGTGTA